TAGTACTAAGAATGCTAGTAACAATGAGAAAAATGATAATAAAACGGAAGAGGAAGAGGAAGAGGAAGAGAAAGAGGAAGAGGAAGAGAAAGAGGAAGAGAAAGAGGAAGAGAAAGAGGAAGAGGAAGAGAAAGAGGAAGAGAAAGAGGAAGAGAAAGAGGAAGAGGAAGAGGAAGAGGAAGAGGTAGCTCTGATACGTTACTCCCAACAATCGTGTTTTCGTCGCAATCTAATCAAAGGATCCATGCGCGCTCAAAGACGTAAAACAGTTATTTGGGACCTCTTTCAAGTAAATGCGCATTCCCCACTTTTTTTGGACCGTATAGACAAAACATCTTTTTTTTATTCTTTTCATATTAATGAAATGAAGAATCTTATTTTGAGGAATTGGATGGGTAGAGAACGAGAATCTGAATTTAAAATTTTAGATTCCCATTTTGAAAATGAAGAGACAAAAGAAGAAAAGGATAAAAAAGAACGTATAGAAATATCAGAAGCTTGGGATACCTTTGTATTTATTCAAGCAATAAGAGGTTTAATGTTAGTAATCCAATCTTTTTTTAGAAAATACATTATATTGCCTTCATTTATAATAGCTAAAAATATTTTACGTATGTTATTATTTCAATTCCCCGAGTGGTACGAGGATTTGAAGGAATGGAATAGAGAAATGCATATTAAATGCACCTATAATGGTGTTCAATTATCAGAAACAGAATTTCCCCAAGATTGGTTAACAGACGGCATTCAGATAAAGATTCTATATCCTTTCTGTCTAAAACCTTGGCGAAAAGCTAAGGTACGATCTCATCATAGAGATCGAGGAGATTCAAAATATAAAAACAAAAATTTTTGTTTTTTAACAGTCTGGGGAATGGAAGCAGAACTTCCCTTTGGTTCTCCCCGAAAACGACCTTCTTTTTTTGAACCTATTTATAAAGAACTCAAAAAAAGAAATAGAAGGGTAAAAAATAAGATTTTACAAGTTATAAACTTTTTGAAGGAAAGAATAAAATCCTTTATATTTATAAAAGTTAGAAAAGAAAAAACAAAATGGGTCACTAAAATATTTATAGTTATCAAACTCATAATGAAAAAATTGGAAAAAATAAATCCAATTTTTTTATTTGAGTTGAGGAAAGAAAAAGTATATGAAATGAAGGAAAACGAAAAAGATTTACAAAAAAATAAAAAGATTCTTCGCGAATCATCTGTTCGAATTCGACCAAAAAATTGGTTAAATTATTCACTAATAGAAAGAAGAATGAAAGATCTTTCTGATAAGACAATAAAAATCAGGAATCAAATAGAACGAAACGAAAAAGAAAAAAAAAAAGATATAGTTCTAATTTATGATAATAAAAGGCCGGAATCTTTGAAAATCTTCAAAAGGAAAAATATCCGATTAATGCGTAAATCGCACTACTTTATAAAATCATTCATTGAAAAAATATACATAGATATTTTACTATGTACCATTAGCATTCCTAAGATCAATGCACAACTTTTCTTTAAATCAAAAAAAAATATCTTTAATAAATCCATTTACAACAATAAAAGAAATAAAGAACAAGAAGGAATTGATGAAACAAATCAAAATACAATGAAGTTTCATTTTGGTTTGACTAGAAAAAAGTTGTTTTCAAATAATTATAGTACTGAGAATAGGAATCCAAATTCCGATACTTATTGGAACTTATCTTCCATATCTCAAGCATATGTATTTTACAAATTATCACAAACCCAATTACTTAATAAGGATCGCTTGAGACCTGTATTTCAATATAAAGGAAACTCTCCTTTTTTTAAGGAAAAATTAAAAGACTCTTGTATGATAATGATACACGGAATATTTGATTCCAAATCAAGACATAATAAAATTCATTCGTATGTAATGAACGAATGGAAAAACTGGTTAAAAGGTCATTATCAATACGATCCATCTCCAAAAAAATGGTCTCGATTAGTAACTAAAGAATGGCGAAATAGAATCAATCAACGCTGTATGATTCAAAACCAAAACAAGGAATCAATCCAATTGGATTTATATAAAAAATACCAATTCATTCATTCCATGAAAAAAAATAACTATGCAGCGGATTCTTTTATGAGTCAAAAAGAAAAATGGAAAAAAAATCACAGATATGATCTTTTATCATATAAATACATAAGTCCTCCTAATTCATATATTTCTGGATCAACATTAGAATTTGAAATAAACGGGGATCGAGAAATTCCATATCATTTCAATACATCGAAACCCGAATCATTTTATGTATTAGTAAGTATACCTAGTAATAATTATCTAGAAAAAGGATATATTATTGATAGGAATAGAAATTTGGATAGAAAATATTTTGATTGTAGAATTCCTCATTTTTGTTTTAGAAAGAATATTGAGATCTGGACCAATGCACATATTGGCATGACGATTCATAAAAATACTAAGACTGAAATTAAAAATTTAAAAAAAATGAAAAAAAAAGATCTTTTTTCTACTACGGTTCGTCAAGACATCAAACCATGCAATCAAAAAAGAAACTTTTTTGATTGCATGGGAATGCATCAAGAGGGGTTCTCTGATACTGCATCAAATCATAATACTATATCCAATCTCGAATCTTGGTTCTTCCCAGAATTTGTGCAACTTTTTAACATATATAAGATTCAACCTTGGATCATTCCAATCAAATCACTCTTTTTTCATTTTAATAAAAATGAAAAAATAAATATAAATACAAAGAAAAATCCTCATGAATCGTCTAATAAAAAAGATCTTGAATTAGTAAATTACAAGCAGGAAGAACAAGAACAACAGGATCAAGGAAATCTTATATCGAATCTACGAAAACAAGAGAATAAAAAAGCTGTTGAAGAAGATTACGCAAGATTAGACATAGAAATTAAAAAGGGTAGAAAAAAAAAAATAAATAAATATAATAGAAAAAAACAAACGGAACTAGATTACTTTTTGAAAAAATATTTCCTTTTTCAATTAAGATGGGCTGATCCCTTGAATCAAAGAATAATGAACAATATTAGGGTATATTGTCTCTTACTTAGACTGATAAACCCAAAGGAAATTACCATATCCTCGATTCAAAGAGGTGAAATAAATCTAGACGAAATGCTAATTCAAAAGGAGCTAGTTCTTACAGAATTGATAAGAAAGGGAATATTTATTATTGAACCAATTCGTCTATCTATAAGAAGGGACGGAAAATCTATTGTATATCAAACTATGGATATTTCATTGGTTGAGAAGAAGAAGCACCAAACAAATAGAAAATACGCAAAAAAAAGACATATTGAGAAAGAGGGGTTTGAAAAATCCATTCCACGATACAGCCACTTATTTTTTAGTGAAGACAAAAATCATTATGATTTCCTTATTCCTGAAAATATTCTATCTCCTAGGCATCGGAGAGAATTTAGAATTCTAATTTGTTTCAATTCACGGAATTGGAATGTTTTGGATAGAAATCCAAGATTTTGCAATGAAAAGAAAATAAAAAACTGTGGACAATTTTTGAATCAGAACAAGCATATTAACACCGATGCAAAAAATTTAATTAAATTCAAATTGTTTCTTTGGCCCAATTATCGATTAGAAGATTTAGCTTGTATGAATCGTTATTGGTTTGATACCAATAACAGCAGTCGTTTCAGTATGTCAAGAATACATATGTATTCACAATTCAGAATGAATTCAATTCAAATGCAAAATTAAAAAATTTTTATTTTTATATTTTTTTTATATTTTATAGTGGATTTCCTACATATCGTGTGACATATTCTGTAGATGAAAGCCGAAATATATAGACTGTATAACATTAGAATTTCTAACACATGATGCTGATTTCATAGTGTATCCATTTTCACTAGGAGTAGCAGAATCTTTTTAGTTTAAGTAAAACTAAATCGTTCTATTTCGTGAATGCATATATTTATCAGACCCTTTTTATCCAATATCCAAATCCAATTTCGATTTATACTAGATGAAAATAACTGTCATAATAAATCTTATTATTTTTCCTGATCGGTAAAATTCACAGAAAATAAAAATTTTAATTTATTTTATGGTCAAAAATTCATTTATCTCAGTTATTCCACAAGAAGAAAAAGACGAAAATAGTGGGTCTGTTGAATTTCAAGTATTCCATTTCACCAGTAAGATACGGAGACTTACTTCACATTTAGAATTGCACAAAAGAGATTTTTTATCACAAAGGGGTCTGCGAATAATTCTGGGAAAACGTCAACGATTATTGACTTATTTGTCAAAGAAAAATAAAGTGCGTTATAAGAGATTAATGGATCAGTTAGATATTCGGGAACCAAAAACTCGTTAATTTAAATTAAATTTATTATTTGAGTTTATTATTATTTATTATTTATTATTAGCCTTGTTATTTTTTTTTTTTTATTAATTATTTATATTATATTTAATTATTTTAATTATTTTATAATAATTATAATAATTATTTAATATTTAATAATATAATAGTTTTATTTTAGATTTATATTATAGTTATTTTTTATATTATTTTTATATTATAGTTATAATATTAGAATATTCTTATTTTCCTTTTTTTTTTTTTTATAGAATTTACATTTTATATATGACTATATGAATATGAATAGGATTATTTAGAATTACTAGAATTATACTAAATTCAATTTAAATTAGGATAAATTAGGATATATATATATATGAAAAATGAAAATATAATGAAAATATAATATATTTAATATTAAGAAAATAAACATGATTCGTATGTACAACTCATATTTCATGGTTATTCAAACGTAAATCAAAGGATCTTGGCCCTTTCTCATAAACAGATTTTAAAATCTATTGATTCTATAAATTTTTAAAAATCATTGATTCGTCTGGTATCTACAATAGAAAATATATGATTTCCATCATTTTCTAATTAAAATTTTATCAGATCGAAAATCTTTTGTGTTCAAAACTTCAATTTATAGACCCAATGTCGCATTCAGTAAAAATTTATGATACATGTATAGGGTGTACCCAATGTGTACGAGCTTGTCCCACGGATGTATTAGAAATGATACCTTGGGACGGATGTAAAGCTAAGCAAATTGCTTCCGCGCCAAGAACCGAGGATTGTGTAGGTTGTAAGAGATGTGAATCCGCTTGCCCAACGGATTTTTTGAGTGTCCGTGTTTATTTATGGCATGAAACAACTCGCAGCATGGGTCTTTCTTATTGATATGTAACAAAAAACTCCCCTTGAATCATTTGATTCCTCTTTACCGATAAAACTCCGTACTCGAGAAAAGAAAATAAAAATATATTATAAAAGAAAATAAAAATATATTATTCTTCTCCCGAACACGGAGTTTTCTGGTCAAAATTTATCTTGTCTTTATCACGAGTTATTTTCCTTGGTTAACAATACTTCTGGTTTTGCCGATATTTGCGGGTTCTTCAATTGTCCTTTTCCTTCATAAAGGAAATAAGGCGTATAGGAGGGATACTATATGTATATGTATCCTGGAGCTCCCTCTAATGACCTATGTATTTTGTTCCAATTGGACGATCCATTAAACCAATTGAAGGAAGATTCTAAATGGATAAATATTTTTTTATTTTCACTGGAGACTGGGAATCGATGGACTTTCCATAGGACCCATTTTACTGACAGGATTTATCACTTGAACCAACAAACATTAGATTTCTAAAAATTAGCTAATCAATCATATCCCGCAGCATTGGAAATAATATTCCATTTTGGTTTTCTTATAGCTTATGCTGTCAAATCGCCGATGATACCCCTACATACATGATTACCAGATACCCACGGGGAAGCGCATTACAGTACATGTATGCTTCTAGCTGGAATCTTATTAAAGATGGGAACATATGGATTGATTCGGATCAATATGGAATTGTTAGCTCACGCTCATTCTAAATTCTCTCTCTGGTTGATCATAGTAGGAATAATACAAATCTTTTATGCAGCTTCAACATCTCTTGGTCAACGCAATTTTAAAAAGCATATTGCCTATTCTTACGTATCTCATATGGGTTTCATAATTATAGGAATTGGTTCTATAACTGGCATGGGACTCAATGGAGCCATTTTACAAATACTCTCTCATGGATTGATCGGTGCTGCACTTTTTTCTTAGCAGAAACGAGTTGGGATAGAATACGTTTTGTTTATCTCGACGAGATGGTGGGGAATATCTATCCCAATGGAAAAAATATTGATATTTACCATGTTTAGTAGTTTCTCGATGGCTTCTCTTGTATTACCAGGAATGAGTGGTTTTGTTGCAGAATTCTTAGTCTTTTTTGGAATAATTACTAACCAAAAATATCTTTTCATGCCAAAAATGTTAATTACTTTTGTAATAGCAATTGGAATGATATTAACTCCTATTTTTTTATTGTCTATGTTACGTCATATTTTCTATGAATACAAGCTATTCAATATACCAAACTATAAATTTTCATATTCTGGACCGCGAAAACTATTTCTTTCGATCTGTATCTTTCTACCTGTAATAGGAATTGAGATTTATCCTGATTTCGTTCTTCCGTTATCGGTTGACAAGGTACAAGTTATATTAGCTAATAATTTTTATTATTTTTATAGAAATATAGATACTAATTCTTTTTATAGCTTAGAAAATTCTAATTAATTAGAAGGAAAGTCTTATAATTCTTTGACTTTCATCTTTTCACGATTCTTCATTGTACAATGAAAAAAATGAAGAGTGAATTAGAATTGTAATGAAATACATCTAGAGTTTTTGAGAACCATTTGAATAATTCCTCCATTCAAACGGTTTTCAAAAACTCGCACAAATACTCATTGTCTATCAGACGATGTTTTTATGTGTTCTTCATGTAGTTTATTTTATTCAATTAGATATAAATGGGAATGAACCATAACTATGGAACCCGATTCCTAATAGATTGATCCCAAAATAGCATATCCAAATTAGGAGAAATCCTATAGAAGCCACAAATGCCGAATTTGTGCCTTGGTCTTGCAATTTTTTATTTGTTCTAATATGTAAATAGATTGCAAATATGGTCCAAGTAATAAATGCCCAAGTTTCCTTAGGATCCCAATTCCAATAAGAACCCCATGCTTCATTAGCCCATACTGCTCCAGAAAGAATGCCTATGGTTAAAAAGGTAAACCCTAAACTAATGACACGATAACTCCAATAATCCAAACGCTGAATTAATTGATATTTGTAAAAATTTAGAAATGAGAGAAAAGAAGTCTTTTTAAATACACTTTCTTTTTCGTTCAAATATTCTATCGTACCAACAAAGAAAAATGACTTCCTTAAGCTTATAAAATTCTTGTTAAAAAAAAAATCGATATTTTTTCGAAATGTAATCACTATAAGAGCAACTGATAATAATGATCCGCATAAAAGAACTGCATAGCTCAATAGCATCATACTGACATGCATCATTAACCAGTGAGATTGTAGAGCAGGTACTAATATTGCGGATTGATGCATTTCAATTGAAAGACCTGACGTGGCAAAACCTTGGGTAAAAATGGCACTTGGTGCAGTTATTGTGCTTAAATAATTTTTATGATTCCCAAGATATGGAATCATATGAATAATAGAGAAATTCCACGAAAGGAAGATTAATGATTCATATAAATTACTTAAGGGAAAATGTCCTGAAGAAATCCAACGAATAACTAAAAACCCTGTTATAGAGAAAAAAGTAGCTATCATCCCCTTTTCTGACGAATTACGCAATCCTTCTATTTCATAGACTAATAAGTTCATCAAATGAATCATAATCACAATTGAGATGATCGAAAAGGAAATATGAGTTAATATATGTTCTAAGGTCACAAATATCATAAACATAAAAAAGGGTCCCTATTAAATTAAATAATAAATAATTTAAATTGGAGATTAAAATAAATATTAAAAAAAAAAAAATACAATATACATTAATAATACATTAGTAAATGTCAATTATTATTATTTTAAGTTCTTTGAGACATATCAATTAAGATTTTTAATTTTTTTGTCCCAATAAAAAACTTTTTGACTGTCCGGTAGAAACAGATTTAGCTAAAGAAAAAGCTTTTACTGCCGCTAAAGAGCCTTTTTTTTTCCAAGGATTTCTACGAATATGCTTTTTTGACATAGAAGTACGTTTTTTTGGAACTGCCATTCAAAGATAGGTGACTCATTTTTATCGTTGTATGTGAAAGACATATATTGTTCAAAATGGATTACTCTTTATTAGTCATTACCTATAGTGATTCCATCAATATAAATAATATAAGAGCATAACTTTGAAAAATAAATAAATAAAAAACGAATTAAAATTCAATATCAATATTCTTTAATATTCAATAAAAAATAAATATAAAATATAAAGAGATCCATAATTGAACTATAATAAATTAATAAATCCTAAATCTATAAAACATAAATATAAATGGAAATATATAAAATATCTATAAATTTTATAATCTTACATAAATACAATCTAATGTTAAGGGAAAATATAATTATTTTTAATAATTATATTAAATAATTAAATAATAATATATAATTTTATGCCGCCACTCGGACTCGAACCGAGATGCTCTAGCACTGCTTCCTAAGAGCAGCGTGTCTACCAATTTCACCATGGCGGCATACCTGAAAGAATAATAATAAATTCATGTTGAATTGTCTATATTCAATAGAGTTTAGGAAACAATGAAGCAAAATGCATTTCCATTCATATGGAAATGTTCAAGTTCAATATCAAGAATATTCAGTTAGTATTTTCGTAAGTTCAGTTTTCATAATAAACTTTTCCATTTATGTATTATAAACTATAACTATAATAGAAATAGAAACCTAGCTTTTTTTATTATATTTTATTATTGTTTTATAATTATTTATAATTAAATTTATAATTATAATTATATATAATATTAATAATTATATATAATATTATAATATATATAATATATTAAGAACATTTTGTATAATATTTTTATTGATTATTGAATCTTTATATTATTGATATTGAATTCGATTGAATTTGTGAGAAGGTTTTTTCTTTCCTATTAATTGTACTTTTAAAAATATAAAAGCACAATTAGGATAAGATAACGAAAAATGTTAATATTTAATTATACTAAGATACTAAGATGTTGGGTGTCTAAATTATTATAAAGAAAAAATAGAACGAAAAAATATCGATTTTTTTTTTAACAAGAATTTTATAAGCTTAAGGAAGTCATTTTTCTTTGTTGGTACGATAGAATATTTGAACGAAAAAGAAAGTGTATTTAAAAAGACTTCTTTTCTCTCATTTCTAAATTTTTACAAATATCAATTAATTCAGCGTTTGGATTATTGGAGTTATCGTGTCATTAGTTTAGGGTTTACCTTTTTAACCATAGGCATTCTTTCTGGAGCAGTATGGGCTAATGAAGCATGGGGTTCTTATTGGAATTGGGATCCTAAGGAAACTTGGGCATTTATTACTTGGACCATATTTGCAATCTATTTACATATTAGAACAAATAAAAAATTGCAAGACCAAGGCACAAATTCGGCATTTGTGGCTTCTATAGGATTTCTCCTAATTTGGATATGCTATTTTGGGATCAATCTATTAGGAATCGGGTTCCATAGTTATGGTTCATTCCCATTTATATCTAATTGAATAAAATAAACTACATGAAGAACACATAAAAACATCGTCTGATAGACAATGAGTATTTGTGCGAGTTTTTGAAAACCGTTTGAATGGAGGAATTATTCAAATGGTTCTCAAAAACTCTAGATGTATTTCATTACAATTCTAATTCACTCTTCATTTTTTTCATTGTACAATGAAGAATCGTGAAAAGATGAAAGTCAAAGAATTATAAGACTTTCCTTCTAATTAATTAGAATTTTCTAAGCTATAAAAAGAATTAGTATCTATATTTCTATAAAAATAATAAAAATTATTAGCTAATATAACTTGTACCTTGTCAACCGATAACGGAAGAACGAAATCAGGATAAATCTCAATTCCTATTACAGGTAGAAAGATACAGATCGAAAGAAATAGTTTTCGCGGTCCAGAATATGAAAATTTATAGTTTGGTATATTGAATAGCTTGTATTCATAGAAAATATGACGTAACATAGACAATAAAAAAATAGGAGTTAATATCATTCCAATTGCTATTACAAAAGTAATTAACATTTTTGGCATGAAAAGATATTTTTGGTTAGTAATTATTCCAAAAAAGACTAAGAATTCTGCAACAAAACCACTCATTCCTGGTAATACAAGAGAAGCCATCGAGAAACTACTAAACATGGTAAATATCAATATTTTTTCCATTGGGATAGATATTCCCCACCATCTCGTCGAGATAAACAAAACGTATTCTATCCCAACTCGTTTCTGCTAAGAAAAAAGTGCAGCACCGATCAATCCATGAGAGAGTATTTGTAAAATGGCTCCATTGAGTCCCATGCCAGTTATAGAACCAATTCCTATAATTATGAAACCCATATGAGATACGTAAGAATAGGCAATATGCTTTTTAAAATTGCGTTGACCAAGAGATGTTGAAGCTGCATAAAAGATTTGTATTATTCCTACTATGATCAACCAGAGAGAGAATTTAGAATGAGCGTGAGCTAACAATTCCATATTGATCCGAATCAATCCATATGTTCCCATCTTTAATAAGATTCCAGCTAGAAGCATACATGTACTGTAATGCGCTTCCCCGTGGGTATCTGGTAATCATGTATGTAGGGGTATCATCGGCGATTTGACAGCATAAGCTATAAGAAAACCAAAATGGAATATTATTTCCAATGCTGCGGGATATGATTGATTAGCTAATTTTTAGAAATCTAATGTTTGTTGGTTCAAGTGATAAATCCTGTCAGTAAAATGGGTCCTATGGAAAGTCCATCGATTCCCAGTCTCCAGTGAAAATAAAAAAATATTTATCCATTTAGAATCTTCCTTCAATTGGTTTAATGGATCGTCCAATTGGAACAAAATACATAGGTCATTAGAGGGAGCTCCAGGATACATATACATATAGTATCCCTCCTATACGCCTTATTTCCTTTATGAAGGAAAAGGACAATTGAAGAACCCGCAAATATCGGCAAAACCAGAAGTATTGTTAACCAAGGAAAATAACTCGTGATAAAGACAAGATAAATTTTGACCAGAAAACTCCGTGTTCGGGAGAAGAATAATATATTTTTATTTTCTTTTATAATATATTTTTATTTTCTTTTCTCGAGTACGGAGTTTTATCGGTAAAGAGGAATCAAATGATTCAAGGGGAGTTTTTTGTTACATATCAATAAGAAAGACCCATGCTGCGAGTTGTTTCATGCCATAAATAAACACGGACACTCAAAAAATCCGTTGGGCAAGCGGATTCACATCTCTTACAACCTACACAATCCTCGGTTCTTGGCGCGGAAGCAATTTGCTTAGCTTTACATCCGTCCCAAGGTATCATTTCTAATACATCCGTGGGACAAGCTCGTACACATTGGGTACACCCTATACATGTATCATAAATTTTTACTGAATGCGACATTGGGTCTATAAATTGAAGTTTTGAACACAAAAGATTTTCGATCTGATAAAATTTTAATTAGAAAATGATGGAAATCATATATTTTCTATTGTAGATACCAGACGAATCAATGATTTTTAAAAATTTATAGAATCAATAGATTTTAAAATCTGTTTATGAGAAAGGGCCAAGATCCTTTGATTTACGTTTGAATAACCATGAAATATGAGTTGTACATACGAATCATGTTTATTTTCTTAATATTAAATATATTATATTTTCATTATATTTTCATTTTTCATATATATATATATCCTAATTTATCCTAATTTAAATTGAATTTAGTATAATTCTAGTAATTCTAAATAATCCTATTCATATTCATATAGTCATATATAAAATGTAAATTCTATAAAAAAAAAAAAAAGGAAAATAAGAATATTCTAATATTATAACTATAATATAAAAATAATATAAAAAATAACTATAATATAAATCTAAAATAAAACTATTATATTATTAAATATTAAATAATTATTATAATTATTATAAAATAATTAAAATAATTAAATATAATATAAATAATTAATAAAAAAAAAAAAATAACAAGGCTAATAATAAATAATAAATAATAATAAACTCAAATAATAAATTTAATTTAAATTAACGAGTTTTTGGTTCCCGAATATCTAACTGATCCATTAATCTCTTATAACGCACTTTATTTTTCTTTGACAAATAAGTCAATAATCGTTGACGTTTTCCCAGAATTATTCGCAGACCCCTTTGTGATAAAAAATCTCTTTTGTGCAATTCTAAATGTGAAGTAAGTCTCCGTATCTTACTGGTGAAATGGAATACTTGAAATTCAACAGACCCACTATTTTCGTCTTTTTCTTCTTGTGGAATAACTGAGATAAATGAATTTTTGACCATAAAATAAATTAAAATTTTTATTTTCTGTGAATTTTACCGATCAGGAAAAATAATAAGATTTATTATGACAGTTATTTTCATCTAGTATAAATCGAAATTGGATTTGGATATTGGATAAAAAGGGTCTGATAAATATATGCATTCACGAAATAGAACGATTTAGTTTTACTTAAACTAAAAAGATTCTGCTACTCCTAGTGAAAATGGATACACTATGAAATCAGCATCATGTGTTAGAAATTCTAATGTTATACAGTCTATATATTTCGGCTTTCATCTACAGAATATGTCACACGATATGTAGGAAATCCACTATAAAATATAAAAAAAATATAAAAATAAAAATTTTTTAATTTTGCATTTGAATTGAATTCATTCTGAATTGTGAATACATATGTATTCTTGACATACTGAAACGACTGCTGTTATTGGTATCAAACCAATAACGATTCATACAAGCTAAATCTTCTAATCGATAATTGGGCCAAAGAAACAATTTGAATTTAATTAAATTTTTTGCATCGGTGTTAATATGCTTGTTCTGATTCAAAAATTGTCCACAGTTTTTTATTTTCTTTTCATTGCAAAATCTTGGATTTCTATCCAAAACATTCCAATTCCGTGAATTGAAACAAATTAGAATTCTAAATTCTCTCCGATGCCTAGGAGATAGAATATTTTCAGGAATAAGGAAATCATAATGATTTTTGTCTTCACTAAAAAATAAGTGGCTGTATCGTGGAATGGATTTTTCAAACCCCTCTTTCTCAATATGTCTTTTTTTTGCGTATTTTCTATTTGTTTGGTGCTTCTTCTTCTCAACCAATGAAATATCCATAGTTTGATATACAATAGATTTTCCGTCCCTTCTTATAGATAGACGAATTGGTTCAATAATAAATATTCCCTTTCTTATCAATTCTGTAAGAACTAGCTCCTTTTGAATTAGCATTTCGTCTAGATTTATTTCACCTCTTTGAATCGAGGATATGGTAATTTCCTTTGGGTTTATCAGTCTAAGTAAGAGACAATATACCCTAATATTGTTCATTATTCTTTGATTCAAGGGATCAGCCCATCTTAATTGAAAAAGGAAATATTTTTTCAAAAAGTAATCTAGTTCCGTTTGTTTTTTTCTATTATATTTATTTATTTTTTTTTTTCTACCCTTTTTAATTTCTATGTCTAATCTTGCGTAATCTTCTTCAACAGCTTTTTTATTCTCTTGTTTTCGTAGATTCGATATAAGATTTCCTTGATCCTGTTGTTCTTGTTCTTCCTGCTTGTAATTTACTAATTCAAGATCTTTTTTATTAGACGATTCATGAGGATTTTTCTTTGTATTTATATTTATTTTTTCATTTTTATTAAAATGAAAAAAGAGTGATTTGATTGGAATGATCCAAGGTTGAATCTTATATATGTTAAAAAGTTGCACAAATTCTGGGAAGAACCAAGATTCGAGATTGGATATAGTATTATGATTTGATGCAGTATCAGAGAACCCCTCTTGATGCATTCCCATGCAATCAAAAAAGTTTCTTTTTTGATTGCATGGTTTGATGTCTTGACGAACCGTAGTAGAAAAAAGATCTTTTTTTTTCATTTTTTTTAAATTTTTAATTTCAGTCTTAGTATTTTTATGAATCGTCATGCCAATATGTGCATTGGTCCAGATCTCAATATTCTTTCTAAAACAAAAATGAGGAATTCTACAATCAAAATATTTTCTATCCAAATTTCTATTCCTATCAATAATATATCCTTTTTCTAGATAATTATTACTAGGTATACTTACTAATACATAAAATGATTCGGGTTTCGATGTATTGAAATGATATGGAATTTCTCGATCCCCGTTTATTTCAAATTCTAATGTTGATCCAGAAATATATGAATTAGGAGGACTTATGTATTTATATGATAAAAGATCATATCTGTGATTTTTTTTCCATTTTTCTTTTTGACTCATAAAAGAATCCGCTGCATAGTTATTTTTTTTCATGGAATGAATGAATTGGTATTTTTTATATAAATCCAATTGGATTGATTCCTTGTTTTGGTTTTGAATCATACAGCGTTGATTGATTCTATTTCGCCATTCTTTAGTTACTAATCGAGACCATTTTTTTGGAGATGGATCGTATTGATAATGACCTTTTAACCAGTTTTTCCATTCGTTCATTACATACGAATGAATTTTATTATGTCTTGATTTGGAATCAAATATTCCGTGTATCATTATCATACAAGAGTCTTTTAATTTTTCCTTAAAAAAAGGAGAGTTTCCTTTATATTGAAATACAGGTCTCAAGCGATCCTTATTAAGTAATTGGGTTTGTGATAATTTGTAAAATACATATGCTTGAGATATGGAAGATAAGTTCCAATAAGTATCGGAATTTGGATTCCTATTCTCAGTACTATAATTATTTGAAAACAACTTTTTTCTAGTCAAACCAAAATGAAACTTCATTGTATTTTGATTTGTTTCATCAATTCCTTCTTGTTCTTTATTTCTTTTATTGTTGTAAATGGATTTATTAAAGATATTTTTTTTTGATTTAAAGAAAAGTTGTGCATTGATCTTAGGAATGCTAATGGTACATAGTAAAATATCTATGTATATTTTTTCAATGAATGATTTTATAAAGTAGTGCGATTTACGCATTAATCGGATATTTTTCCTTTTGAAGATTTTCAAAGATTCCGGCCTTTTATTATCATAAATTAGAACTATATCTTTTTTTTTTTCTTTTTCGTTTCGTTCTATTTGATTCCTGATTTTTATTGTCTTATCAGAAAGATCTTTCATTCTTCTTTCTATTAGTGAATAATTTAACCAATTTTTTGGTCGAATTCGAACAGATGATTCGCGAAGAATCTTTTTATTTTTTTGTAAATCTTTTTCGTTTTCCTTCATTTCATATACTTTTTCTTTCCTCAACTCAAATAAAAAAATTGGATTTATTTTTTCCAATTTTTTCATTATGAGTTTGATAACTATAAATATTTTAGTGACCCATTTTGTTTTTTCTTTTCTAACTTTTATAAATATAAAGGATTTTATTCTTTCCTTCAAAAAGTTTATAACTTGTAAAATCTTATTTTTTACCCTTCTATTTCTTTTTTTGAGTTCTTTATAAATAGGTTCAAAAAAAGAAGGTCGTTTTCGGGGAGAACCAAAGGGAAGTTCTGCTTCCATTCCCCAGACTGTTAAAAAACAAAAATTTTTGTTTTTATATTTTGAATCTCCTCGATCTCTATGATGAGATCGTACCTTAGCTTTTCGCCAAGGTTTTAGACAGAAAGGATATAGAATCTTTATCTGAATGCCGTCTGTTAACCAATCTTGGGGAAATTCTGTTTCTGATAATTGAACACCATTATAGGTGCATTTAATATGCATTTCTCTATTCCATTCCTTCAAATCCTCGTACCACTCGGGGAATTGAAATAATAACATACGTAAAATATTTTTAGCTATTATAAATGAAGGCAATATAATGTATTTTCTAAAAAAAGATTGGATTACTAACATTAAACCTCTTATTGCTTGAATAAATACAAAGGTATCCCAAGCTTCTGATATTTCTATACGTTCTTTTTTATCCTTTTCTTCTTTTGTCTCTTCATTTTCAAAATGGGAATCTAAAATTTTAAATTCAGATTCTCGTTCTCTACCCATCCAATTCCTCAAAATAAGATTCTTCATTTCATTAATATGAAAAGAATAAAAAAAAGATGTTTTGTCTATACGGTCCAAAAAAAGTGGGGAATGCGCATTTACTTGAAAGAGGTCCCAAATAACTGTTTTACGTCTTTGAGCGCGCATGGATCCTTTGATTAGATTGCGACGAAAACACGATTGTTGGGAGTAACGTATCAGAGCTACCTCTTCCTCTTCCTCTTCCTCTTCCTCTTTCTCTTCCTCTTTCTCTTCCTCTTTCTCTTCCTCTTCCTCTTTCTCTTCCTCTTTCTCTTCCTCTTTCTCTTCCTCTTCCTCTTTCTCTTCCTCTTCCTCTTCCTCTTCCGTTTTATTATCATTTTTCTCATTGTTACTAGCATTCTTAGTACTAGAAATAGAATTGGTATTTTGATCATTATCGTTATAAATTACAACACGTTTGGCTCTTCTTGAATGAATCTCATGCTCTTCTTCTTCTAATTCTTCTTCATTTTCTTTTTCCCCTTCTTCCAACAAATCCTCGGTTAATTTGTATGACCATCTAGACACCTTTTTTCTGACTTCTTTTATTTTAATTCCAATATCTTTCTTTTTCTTTGTTTTTTGATCTTTTGTAATTACATCGAATACAAATTGCAAAGATTTTGCTTGACTTTCTGAATCAATTATTTTTGCTTCTGTCAATAAAGGACATTTTTCAAAATTAAAAATGTGTCCGCACTCAGAAGATAATTCATCAATTGAGATGAAGGACTTTTCCGTTTTTTTTAAAAATGATTGACGGTAAATTCCTAAGGAATCATTAAGAAGTAGATCATGAATCTTATTTATCCAAAAAATTTCTACTAAATCTTCTGTATTTGTATAAGTAATTAAATGATTCATGATTGCATGTGAATAGAGTTTTTTTCGTGTTCCTCGACAAGGTCCGTTGAAAAAAGGATCATATGCTTTTGGCAAGCATTTTTTTTTATTCTCATCATCGCATAATATGGTTCTTTTTTCAAGCCTATCCAGACTAGGAGATCCCTCATTTTTTTCTATAATTTTTATTCGATTTATCAATTCATTATTCAAATTTAACTTTTTTTTTTCATTGGTATAAATCCAAGAATTAGAAAGATTTTCGTCATATATTTTTTCTCTTATGTACAAAGAAATTCTTCGTTCTAGCATTTCTGAAAATGTCGATAAACTAGGAGGATACATAAAGGATATTTTTTGTTTCCCATCACTTGTACATGTATAAAAAAAAAATTGTGACATTTCATTGCGTAAAGCATTTTCTAATTGATCA